AGAAGGCCTTGTCCCCTGTGGGTAGTGGCCAGGCGAAAGGACCGACCCTATCTATAAGAGCACCGTTCGCCAGGCGTGTAAGAAGACATGGCCTTTTCCCAGGGTATCTACCAAGACTCGGTAAAAGATTCACGCAGGCTTACCTCAAAGAGGTAAGTGAAACAACCTCCTCTATCCCTTCTATTGCCTCCCCTACATTACGACCCGCGGGCAGGTCATGTGGCTTGTCTAGTCGTGTATGGAGGATAGGCGGTCTTAAGCCTATCCCTTCCTGGATGCCCTCATAGGAAGCAATCCCCGGTCGCAGGACTGAGGTCACCTTTGAGGTATTTTCTTCTTCTTGAGGATGATATAGATTTTCGATCTGATGACAGTGACACGTGTATAAAATAAATAGTTGCGGTCAAACCATCTCAAGGAAGGCCTACACTTCTTCTGCTGTCTCGTCGACCCTTCTCTTCGATGAGTCGTCCAGGTGCACTTCGTTAGATTTGCATGTGTTAAGCATAGTACCGTGGTTCAGCCAATGAGGCGGCGGCTTTAACGAATTTTACACCGAATTAGGTTAGGCTAATGAATAACCAGTTAGCTAAGTGTCCGCAGTCCGAGCTTGCTAGGCTCTCTTTACAAGTCAGAACGTCTACCGGAGTATTATACGAGATTTCTTGCTACCTATCGCCTATCATCATGAATTCTAGCATCGTCATGAATTGCCGGTATAGCCAGCTAAGCTAGAGAGCAGATATCCTACTCGTTCTTGCATTACGAGCCTGAACGAACAGAACGCACAATGCCTCTTATTTTTACTATTTATACGAAACCACTGAGAGAACAAAATAAAAGAGACCAGAGAAGTAAATCGCAGGGCAGGAAACTACATCGAAGAGAACATCTCCCAGGGTCAGCGAGAACTGGCTTTAGCCCAAGCCGAGGATGGGGTCCCCAAGGCCAGAGGACACATTCTTGGTGGCAACAGTTCCATAAATGCCGGCTTTTACAGCGGAGCAGACCAGCAATTCTATCAGAAATCGGGTGTCAATTGGAACCTGAGAGTTGTGAACGAGCCGTACGAGTGGGTTGAGAAGGCTATCGTCTTTAGGCCGGAGTTTAGCAACTGGCAATCATTGGTTAGAGCCGATGTTCCTTTCCTTGGCAGTCGAGCTCCTTCGGATCCTTTTAGAAGGGCAGAATCGAAGTATAGTGTTGAACAAGTAGGTGTAACTGTTGAGTTCTACGGCGGCGAACTCAATGGAGTCAGTTATAGCGATCCTGCTACTGTGAAAAAAGATGCTATACATGTCGGTGACATTTGCGAATTAGATCATGCTACTTTTTTTTCAATCCGATGGTTTTTTTCGTAGCAGTCTAAGGGGTTGGTTTACTTTTGGACATACTTCATTTGCTTTTCTTATTCGGACACATTTGGCATGGTGCTATAATTTTGTTTAGAGATGTTTTTGCTGGTAGTTGAATAAGGCCAGTCAATCCTAAGCTGAAGCCAATCATCAATAAAGATATAAAAAAGCGGTAATCTATTTCTGTCTTTGATATATCCTAGATGGGGTTGCTAACTCGGTTCTAATTGGAAAAAAAAATGGAGATATAAGACTTTGTGTTTACTTCTGGAACTCGAATTTTTCGTCTTTGAAGGATAACTACCCTGTTCCAAACATGGATAGAATGCTGCAAACAAAGGGTTAAAGGCTTAGAAATGCTATCCATGCTAGACGGATTCTCAAGGGGAGAGGGTAAAGCAAAGACAATTTTAACCACTCCAGGGGGCACCTTTGCATACCCAAGAATGCCGGTCTAATCAATGCTGAACCAGAGGGCTATGGATTTTGCTTTCAGGGATGTTAATTAAGGACAAGAGGAGGCTCATCTATCTTGATGACCCTACTGTCTTTTCGAAGCATAGATTTGACCATGTTGCTCACCGCAGGTCTCTAATAGATGCTGGGAATATTGCATTTATTTCCTTCCTGGGGTAACAGAAAAAATAGCTTGGTCATATTGTGTCTAAAGCTAAAGGGGGTGTCAAGACTAACCCAGAGCGGGTGAGAGCGATTCAACAGATCCCTATACCAAAGGAGTCAGGAACCAAAAAAAGGCGTGCAATAAAATAAAAGTAAAGGCTATTCTTGAGCGGCCTACGCCCACTAAGGTCACTGAATTGAGATCTTTTTCTTGGGTTTGGCAAACCAAACTTTTAGCGGCCTTTTTTTATTGAAAGTTCTTCGAAGAAAGTCGTAGTGTTAACAGACTTATTGAAGAAATACCGGAACCATTTCTGGTCTCCTGATTGTCTAATTTTGACAAGCTGAAGAGAGCAATATCGAGCGAAACAGTGCTAAAATTAAATTTGATAAACCGTTCAAGGTAGAAACGGATGCCTCCGATCGGACTATTGGGGCTCTTTTAGTGCAAGAAGGTCATCCGGTGGCCTTCGAGCTGGAAACAACATGAGACGGAACAGCGTTTTACTGTAATCGAAAAGGAAATGACTGCTGTAGTACATTGCTTGCGGCTTTAGATTGGAGACATTATCTATTGGGTGGGAAGTTTGAAATCCAGACAGATAATGTTGCAATGAGCTACTTTGATACTAAAAAAATAAACTTACGCCAAAACAAGCCCAATGGCAAGAGCTTTTGGCAGAGTTTGATTGTACTTTGAAATATAAACCGGGCAAGACCAATGTAGTGGCCGATACTCGCAGCAGGTTCACGATGCTTCCGGGGATCAGTGCTGCTTTCCTTCACTGCACTTATTAGGCAGAAGAAAGAGGCCATTTACTTATGTTATATGAGACTGTGGAGCACGAAGGGCAGCCTTTCTTTCCTAATGACGATTCTCAACAGCATCTCTAAGACCTCTAGGCTTACTAGACGGAATTCGTCTTAGTGCTAGTAGCAGTAAGAAGGGATTCTGGGATGACTTTCTAATTGGCATTGGATTTTACAAGTGAGCTAATCACCAAATAAGCATTAACCCTTAGAAATAAAGTAAGCTAGTACAAGGTACACTAAAGCAACCTCATTGCCCTGAAAGAAAGCTCAATAGGTGGATCTTCTTTCCAGGTCGCAGGTGGAGAGCCGGTTGAAAGGCCTTCTGCCAAAGGATCATTCTCAATTTATATAAAAAATCAAAAGAAAATTCAAAATCTTTTTTTGAGATGGAAGCCATTACTAAGAGTTACACGACTTTTGTGGAAATGATGAGCCTGCTCCCCCTGAAAGTATAGTATCAACTACCTGAGGTTAAGGCGGATTTTTCAAATGTTGTGTTTCTTGCAATGAAACTAATAGCTATGGCCTTTTCTCAAATCTACCTGATTAGAAAGATAAGGCGCCTTGACTTAGCCACCTTCAGTTCCCGAATTGAAAAAAGAAGGATCTCCGGTTTCAAAAGCCCTAGATATAGATGTAAGGGAAGTGCTTCCTTGGATTAAAGCACATTCCGGTAGTGAAAGGTCATAGGGCTCATATACATTCTATATTAATTTCCGATTCTTTATATATATATATATTTATATTATTATATATACTATTGTGTGTGTTCTCGAAGACAACTTATAGGCAGGCTCGAGAGACCTCTCCTTTCATTCCTCGATCCGCTTGGTGATGACCAACTACCCAGTCCGATTTCTGGTTCTTCTTCCAGATATTGGGGGAAGACCAGCTTAGCCTGCTACATCAAAGATAAGTTATTAAGTTTCTTCTTTCAGTGTCTATGCCCGTAACCGGATGCGGCTGGCGAAGGAATGAAGCTACGAGCCTAATCTATGATAGAGCTGGACAGGTCGGGTCTATTCCTTCCATAAGGTAGGGTGGGTCAGCTAGTCTTTTTCTCCTTGATGGGATGGGTACCCAAGTTGACATCTTCAGTGTCTTCGATGATGGCTTTTGATTTTTCTTCAAACCTCTCGAATCGAATACACGTTCAAATTATTCTGAACTAGAGGGCTTAAAAGCGCCTTGGCCTCATGTATTCTGCTTCCCACTGCTTCTGAGTAGGAAGCTACTCTTTAATAAAATCAAGAATGAAATTTATTTTTTGGGGTTTTGGCAAAATATGAGGGGTAAGAGTCCGAAGGAGAGCAAGAAGTCTTGGAAAAATAAGAAAGAATCTACTGTTTCTCGCTTGACTCTATCGGTAGAGCATTTCTTGCTAGATCGGATTGAGATTGACTTCTTCCGCTGTCTATGTTTTCATCGGTGTCGACATTTTCTTCATCTCAGACAGTTCCGGCTTGCTCCGCCCAGAAAGAGCACGAGAGAAAAGCGGATCCAATACCAAGACGCCCAGAACTATCACTTAATACAAGAATGAAATCAAGGGAACTCCATGTAAGGAAACTAGCATTCTATAACTGGATCACTGAGAACTAGCACTGAAACTATAGGGATAGGGGCAGGAGCGTAGTAAGAGGTCTTTGCTGCTTTACTGCTTGACTTATAGCTTGAGCGTGGACAGCATTATCTTAGTTAGAGTCTTAGCTCTTCTCTCCGGCAAGATGGGGAATTCCTTCCTAAAGTGAGTCCTGTGCCCCGTGCTTCCCTGGAGGGGTGATAAGCTGAGACGGATCAAAGCTTCTGCCCTTGTTCCCTTCCGGGTGGGATCCCAACTCCTTCGCTACTGGTCGACCGATTCTTATCCTTCTATCCACCTCCCGAGTTGACTTCATCTCGTCGGCAGCCGTCTCAATAGTAGCATTCCCCGTTTAAGAGGATTCCTCCCCTTTATATTAGCTTATCGAATCAGCTTTGTGATTCCGGGATGGATTCAAGCAGCAGCCGACCGAGGGATTTCACTTGGAAAAGAAAATGTTCCTGGATTCGGGTTGTTTAACCCCGCTTCCCTAAGGGGCCCCTCTCTGATAAGGAAGGAAATCATCTCAATTTATGGATTATTATATGATCTTAAGGCCTACCTCTTTCCAGATCTCGGAACTAGATCTACTTTACTCATCGGCATTCTATAAATTAATTACGTTATGG